ATATCATGGGATAAGTAAGCAGTTTTTTTTAGTTGTATCGACCCAGTCGCTCACTAATGGATCTTTACGGTGCTTTCTCTATCAATTTGGGAACTTTATCCATAGAGTAGTAGTATAGGCCATACTTTCTTCCTATTTTGATTCTCGTGAAGTGTCCTTCCTTCCTACAGCTGATAGGGCAAAATCGTTGTTTTGACGATCCCTATGTAGAAAGCCCTTTTTCTAGTATTTACTAGAAAATTTGATCCTTTCTTTTTTTCTTCTTTCTATAGTGGAGATAGTCGCACGTAATGACAGATCACGGCCATATTATTAAAAGCTTGCGGTAAGAAGGGGTTTCGTTCTAGTGCCCGAAAATAATATTCCAAAGCCTTTGTATGCTCTCCATTGCTTGTGTGTATAAGGCCTATATTATAGAGTATATAACTTCGATCATAGGGATCAATTTCTAGTCGCGTAGCTTCATAATAATTCTGCAAAGCTTCCGCATAATTTCCTTCGGATTGAGCCAACATCCGTTACGGTCGTTCATTCTATTCAAAAAATCTCCGTTCCAAAACCGTACATGAGGTTTTCATCTCATACGGCTCCTCCCTTCTGTACATAGTACTAAGCGAAATAATCTATAGAATAAAAATAGAATTAGTCCCATCTTATTATGAACCGAAAGGGGCTGGTATTTTTCCAAGAAATCTCTAGCCAACCTTCCCGCAAGAGGTTTTTCTTAACACCAATGAATTCTATTAATGCTAGAGGAAAACGATAGCTCCAAGAATTTCTTTGTTCTCAACGCCTCCTATTTAGAGGAATTAGCCACTTCAACGATCTTTGATGGTTATAGGGGTATCCAAAGTACAAACCTGATGGTTGTTTGTTATCCCAACCATTCTTCCCAGCCCTGACACCGATCAGGAAAGGGCTAATTTCTAACAAAGTTTTTCTCTTGTTGATTCCTATTTCTAGGTGTAGTGCTTTTCTCCCCTATGCTGCCTATTGGTACTAGTAGAGTAGGATTGGCCTGTAATACAGAACCTATCCTGTAGGTGTAACCTTTCGCTCAATACTCAAATCTACAATTGAAGCATCTGAGGCCGCATCAATCGAGGATACACGACAGAAGGAATTGTTAGTTCACCTCACCTTCCCCAAGCGTGGGTTTCCTTTACTAATTTTGTTCTCTCTATGCGAACCCCCTCTCTTTCTCGTAAGACTGAGGTGTAGGTAGGGCTAAAAAAAAAAAAAAGAGTCAAATCGCACCATCTCTATAATAAGTAAATGCCCTTTTTTCCCCTGAGGTTGTCGGAATTATTCGCAATAAAATATTGGCTACAATTGAAGAGGTCTTATCAATGAAATTTCCATTTATACGGGATCTAGGCATAATTCCCAACCCATTCTATATAGAATTGTTTTCATTTCTTCACAAAATAACATAAAAACAAACACATTCGATTCTTATAAATCGATCGATCCATATGCTCTAAATGGATAAGAGAGGTATGGATTTTCCGCTCAGCTCAAATTGTCTCCTTTTCCTTCTGTTTGGACAAGAAGAGATATGAAATATTTGACTAAGATTGGATTTCATTCCACTTTTCTATTTCTCAACAATAACTTCTCTCATCAGCTATTTCGCGTTTTCAAAGTCATTAATTGTCTCATACCCTTTTTTAGATTTCGATTGTATGGCGTAGCGTACCTTATGCAAACAGAATTCTAGGGTTCCTCTATTTTATTATGGAATAAGAAGAATTCTTCCATTCTCTTTTTCTTTGGTTTGGGGAAAACCCAAACTAAAACTTTTCGAGGGAGCGGAATTCCTAGTAAAAAAATCCTGGATCCTTCCACTTAGATGAAAAGGAATTTTTCCAATAGAACCATGGAACCCCCGAGCCGTTGTGGTTGTACCTGTACTGCAGGAATAGGAAAACTCGCTATTCACTTAGTTTATTTTCCATAATAAGATTATGTAGGAGAGATGGCCGAGCGGTTCAAGGCGTAGCATTGGAACTGCTATGTAGACTTTTGTTTACCGAGGGTTCGAATCCCTCTCTTTCCGTTTCTCTTAATTGATCAACGTTAACGATCACAATGTATCAAATCAAATAACAATTTATTCCAGCAATAATACCTTTATTTAATAGAAATTTTTTATAGTAAATTACTGTGGTATGTAAAATACACATAGAGGAAAAAACAAAAAGGAAAAAGGATCCTAGGGTTAATCCATTTATGCTAGTTGAATGGGAAAATACGAATTAAGGGCCTTAGGTCGATTTAGTTCGGGGAAAGGGGAAGGGGAAGAAAATTCTATGAACTTTTCCTTTTTTCGTTAAGTTCAAGTCTGACGAGAGTAATATTCTACAACTAACAACTCATTTATTTTGAGACCGACCCACTTCCTATCTAGGATTTTTTTAACTAGTCCTTTATATTGCAATGTGTCAATCGTCAAATGCTTTGGCAATTTCCCCGGGTCGGATGAAGCAATAGAATTTTGAATCAGACGTTTTGATCTTTGGTTATCCTTCGTAGTAATAATATCTCGGGGTTTGCAACGAAAACTTGGTATATCGACTATACGACCATTAACTAAAATATGTCTATGGTTAACTAATTGCCGGGCCCCAGGAATGGTTGAAGCCATACCCAATCGAAAAAGGATATTATCCAAACGCATTTCAAGTAATTGTAGTAAAACCTGACCTGTTGACCTTTTTGCTTTTCCAGCGATATGTACATATCTAAGTAATTGTCGTTCTGTCAGACCATAATGAAAACGCAATTTCTGTTTTTCTTGAAGACGAATACGATATTGCTCTTTTTTCCCAGAATGGAATTTCTTTTTCAGATTACTTCCGGATTTAGGTGTTTTTCTAGTGAGTCCTGGTAAAGCTCCCAGACGGCGTATTTTTTTTAAACGAGGTCCTCGATAACGGGACATGAAGACTCCTTGTTTATTTTATTGAAATTTCATTTTACACAATTAATTTCATTGTATTTACATTACAGAATACATCAAAATTAAAACTGAATTAAACTAAAGGATAAACAGAGTAAAATCTACTAAAGTACCACAAAAAATGGAATTTCATCAACATCTGGATTTTTTGTATATATATTATTTATTTTATTGTTTTGTATCTAGCAAAATTGTAAGGTAGAACCACATAATAGATCCTGGATTCTCCATTTAATTCGGAGAAAAAGAGAGATTCTTGTTCATGGAACATCGATATAGAAAAAAGCCGACTATCGGATTTGAACCGATGACCCTCGCATTACAAATGCGATGCTCTAACCTCTGAGCTAAGTGGGCTTACATAACAGAAATAGTGTAACAAATAGAAATATGTATAGTATAGGAAATCCGTAAAATGTCAGATCTTAATTATTAATCTTAGCTATTAACTAGTTCGAAATTGGAAGTTCTACTTAGAAAAAAATACTAGAACTTCATAAAGATAAAGTTAACTTGATATGCTTAACTGGAGGATATCCTTAAATAGGAGAAATTTTTGAACTTTCTTTTTATTTCTCTAATTCGCAAATTGATTTTTCTAATAGAATAGAATCTATTCCAATTTCTATATTGAATTTGATTTCAGATATTTTCAATTTGATATGGCTCGGATGAGTAATCTAATACATAGAAAAGAATAATATATATGATGAAAGATATAATAAAGAGAAAATGCGAATTTCTTGGCATTTTCATTCGATCATTATAGATATTTTTTGAGATATTTTGTTTTTTTTGTTATTTCTTAATAATTTAATGATTAATATTTCACTAAGGAGAACATAGAATCATAGCAAATAAAATTGCTAATTCTGATTAGAAAAAAAAAGAATGAATATCAAGCGTTATAGTATGATTTTGAATACTCTAAAAAAGAAAGGCGGGGGTGGGGGAGAGAAAAACTTTGGGATATATTGATTCGGATTGAATTGCAAATACATCAACGATAGAATCAATTCAATTCTGAATTGCAATAAGCAGGGTCTGTCAAATAGAGACGAACTGCTAGACTACGTCGAGTAATGAATTCAACGATTCCAAAAAAAACTAAGAGATGGATGAAATTACACAAGGAATCCAGGTCTCAATCAAAGAAAAGGAAAATGGGGATATGGCGAAATCGGTAGACGCTACGGACTTGATTGTATTGAGCCTTGGTATGGAAACCTGCTAAGTGGTAACTTCCAAATTCAGAGAAACCCTGGAATTAAAAAAGGGCAATCCTGAGCCAAATCCGTGTTTTGAGAAAACAAGTGGTTCTCGAACTAGAATCCAAAGGAAAAGGATAGGTGCAGAGACTCAATGGAAGCTGTTCTAACGAATCGAGTTGATTACGTTGTGTTGGTAGTGGAACTTTCTCTAAATTTAGAGAAAGTAAGGGCTTTATACATCTAATACACACGTATAGATACTGACATAGCAAACGATTAATCACGGAACCCATATCATAATATAGGTTCTTTATTCTTTTTTAGAATGAAATTAGGAATGATTATGAAATAGAAAATTCAGAATTTTTTTAGAATTATTGTGAACCCATTCCAATCGAATATTGAGTAATCAAATCCTTCAATTCATAGTTTTCGAGATCTTTTAAAAAGTGGATTAATCGGACGAGGATAAAGAGAGAGTCCCATTCTACATGTCAATACTGACAACAATGAAATTTCTAGTAAAAGGAAAATCCGTCGACTTTATAAGTTGTGAGGGTTCAAGTCCCTCTATCCCCAAACCCTCTTTTATTCACTAACTATAGTATTTATCCTCTTTTTTTCTTTTTATCAATGGGTTTAAGATTCATTAGCTTTCTCATTCTACTCTTTCACAAAGGAGTGCGAAGAGAACTCAATGGATCTTATGCTGCTATTCATTGAATAGATTTCTTTTTTATTATAGTATCGGCAAGGAATCTCGATTATTAACTCTATTTTTAAGTATTATTAAGTAAGCCATGCACAATGCATAGGATTACCCCCCC